AAAATAGTATTATGTCTGATTAAAGTAATAAATTGTAAATTTATTTAAGAAAGTATATTTCTGATACTATAATGATTATTTATATATAATGTATATTATAGTTTATAAAAATATTAAATTGCAAATTTAAAGATATTTATTTAAAAAATTAATATATTTATATTTTTAAAATAAATAAAGATAAGATTTATAATAAATTATTTATTAAACTTTGAAGGTTTAAAGTTTAAAGGTATAACTTAAAATCTTTTGTTTGTTAAATAATTAAAATAATAGACGAAAAGAATAATGCAATAAAATAAATTAATGTATGTTGATTTGAAGTAGTTAAATTAGAAATAATTAGTTTAGATTTGATTTTATTAATAAAAAATGAATTAATTATTATATTTACATAAATATAAAGTATAATTAATGATCTAAATATCATTAATAGAATAATAATTAATATATTAGAAGATTTAATAAAAATAAATAATCTAAATCATTTTATAAAAAAGAATGAGAAAGGGGGTAGTCCTGCTATATTGAATATAAAAATAATTAATAAAAAATTAAATTTATAATTTAATTTTAAGTAATTAAGAGATATAATTAATTTAAAAATAAATATAATAGAAAATAATCTAAGAGTAATAATTGAGTAAAATATAAAGTATTTAAATCAGATAATATTTTTTATATAAATTAATAAAATTATTCATCTAGTTTGATTGATTGAAGAATAAGATATTAATATTTTAAAATTAGTTATATTTAATATTATGTAAGGGGGGATAATAGAGCATATAATAATTAATAAATATAAAATTAAGGGGTATAAAGTAATTATGGATATTATATAAAAAGGGATAATTTTTTGTAAAGTTAGAAGAATTAGAAGTATGTTTCATGGTAAAAATTTAGAAATTAGGGGTAGTCATAAATGGAATGGTGGGATTCTTAATTTTATTATTAAGGCTATAATTAAAATATGAATGATAAAATTATTTTTAGAAATAATATTATTAAAAATAATGGAGAATATGATAATAAATGATGCTATAATTTGAATTATATAGTAAAAGAAAATTATTTTTTTATTATTTATTGTTAAATTTAATATGCAGATAAATAAAAAATTATTAATTTCTAAGATTAATCAAATTAAGATAAAATCTGTTAAAAATAATCTTAATAAAGGAAAGATTATAATATTTGGTAAAATAAAATAATATGAAAATATAATAATAAAAAATTTATTTAGATAATTTGGTAAATTAAAGTTTAATTATTAAACTTTTATTATGTTTTAATGTATAGAGGCATGTAAATTTTTGAAGTTTAAAGAAATAGTTTAATTCTATTAAACATAAAATTTAATAATTAATATAATTTAAAATAAATTAAAAATTAATGAAAGTATAAAAAATATACATAATTTATTCTATCAAAATAATCCTTTAGTCAGGCATATCATTAAATAAATAAGAGAAGAGTTTCTATAGTTAGGGTATGAGCCTAAAAGCTTTAAGTTAGCTTACTTATTTAAATTTTAAAAAAAAAATTATAAATATGATAAATTTTAGTTTAAATTAAAAATAATTCATTTACATTGAGTAGATCTAATTGGGAGTTAGAAGTTTAAATTAATTTGAAATTGTGGGTATTAGTTTTAAATAAGATTAATGTAGATAAATGGAGAAATAGAGATAATGAAAAATAATTAAAATCAATAAAAAAAAAATATGTATAAAAAAAAATTATGAGAATTTTGTAAAAATAGAAAGTTGATACTGATAGATTAAAGATAAAATAATATTATTCATTATTAGAAAAATTATATAAATTATATAAAAGATTCATAAAAAATTTATAAAAAAAAAAATAATCCATTATTAGAAAATTTTATTAAAAGTGAATATAATAATAATAATAAAATTTATATTGATAATAAAATATTTTATATATAATAATATATATATGATATATATAATATAAATAAAAATAAATAAAAATAAATAAAAATAAATAAAAATAAATAAAAATAAATAAAAATAAATAAAAATAAATAAAAATAAATAAAAATAAATAAAAATAAATAAAAATAAATAAAAATAAATTTTATAAAAAATTTAATTTATATTTATTAATTTATTTTATAAATAATAATATTAATAATATTTAATAAAAATAATTTATTTAAATTTAAATAATTTATAAATAATTTAATTAATATTTATAATAATTAAAATTATAAAATAATAAATAGTAATTTATAAAAATAATAATAAAATTAGTGCCAGCAATTGCGGTTATACTAATGTTATAAATAAATTTTATTATAATTAATAATTAAATAATAAATTTAAATAAATTAATATAATATATATTTTATATGGTGAAATATTTAAAATAATATAATAATTAAGAATAATTAAAAATAAATTTATTAAATTATTGGAAAAATTAGGATTAGATACCCTATTATTATAAATAAAATGTTAATTAATAAGAAATTAAATGTGAATCATTAAATTTAAAAAATTTGGCGGTATTTTAAATAATTAGAGGAATTTGTTAGTTAAATGATAGTCCACGATCGGAATAGTCCTAATTAAGTTTTTATGTATTGTTGTATAAAAATTATTTTATAAAAATTTTATAATTAATATATTTAATTTAATTTGAATTCAAATCAAAATGTAGAATCGTTAGGAATGTGAATGAATTACAATTTAATTTAATATTGAAATTGTTTTTTAAATTATAATAATGAAATAGGATTTAAAAGTAAATTTAAATAAGTGTTTAAGTTGAAAAATTAATTAAAGTATGTACAAATTGCCCGTCATTTTCATGAATAATTAATTGAAAGAAGTCGTAACAAAGTAAATGTACAGGAATGTGTATTTAGTTGAGATAGAGTTTTTAAAATTATTTTGAAAGTTTAAATTAAATATTTTAAAGTTAATTTTTAGATAATTAGGTATAGAAGAATCTTTAATATAAATAAAATTATAGAAAAAATAAATAGTTTAATTATATAAATTTAATTAATTAAAAATAATTATAAAGGTGAGTATTGTAAAAGAAGGAGATTATTTAAATAGGATAAAGTAAATTTAATTTATTGTACCTTTTGTATCAGGGGTTATTAAAATAATATTTTTATAATTAAAATTTCTCGAAATTAGAAGAGCGAATAAAGTATGATAGTTAGTGTAGAATAATTATTATAAATATTTTATTAGTGAATATATTTTAGTCAATTTTAAAGATATCTAGTTTTTTTTATTAAAATTGAATTTAATTTAATTTTTAATATTATTTAAATGAATATAAAAATATTAATAAATTAGTGGTAAAAATTATGGGATAATCTATAATTTTTTTTAAAATTATTTAAAATAAAAGTTTATAAAAGTATTCATAATATTTGAATTTTTTAGTAAAAATTTAATAATTTATAAAATAGTAACATAATATAAAAAGTAATTTTTAATAGGAGTTTAATATTTTAAAAAAATATTTATTAAAATGATAGAAATGAAATAATAATGATAGTATTAGTAAAATATTAAAGTTTTAATGGTAAATAGGAGAAAAATTAATTTTAATAATTAGGCAAAAAGTAAGTTCACCTGTTTAATAAAAACATGGTTTTTTGAATATAATTTAAAATTGTTTCTGCCCACTGAGGATATTTTTAAATGGCTGCAGTATATTAACTGTACAAAGGTAGCATAATAAATAGTTTTTTAAATGGAAACTGGGATGAATGAAGTGATGAGATTTATACTGTTTTGGATTAAATTTATTGAATTTAACAATTAAGTAAAAATGCTTAGATAATAATATGGGACGAGAAGACCCTATAGAATTTTATATAAATTTATTAGATTAGTTATTAGAAGATTATATTAGATTTATATTTTATTGGGAGGATTGTTAAATTAATAAAACTTTAATAGTATTTAGATCATTAGTTTATGAGATTGAAAAGAATGATTTTTAAATTTGAGTAGAATTAATTACCTTAGGGATAACAGCATAATATCTTTAGAGAGATCTTATTAATAAAGATGATTGTGACCTCGATGTTGAATTAAGATAAAAATTAAATGAAGGAGTTTAATATTTAAGTCTGTTCGACTTTTAAAATCTTACATGATTTGAGTTTAGATCGGTGTGAGCCAGATCGGTTTCTATCTATATTAATATTAAAATTATTTGTACGAAAGGACTTTAGTTTTTGATAATATTGATTAAATAAAAATATTATTACTTTGGCAGATTAGTGCATTAAATTTAGAATTTAAGATAAAATATATAATGTTATATAAGTAATAATTTATAATTATTTAATATATATTATTTTAAATTTAGTAAGATTTTTAATGATTTTGTTAGTAGTGTTGATTGGAGTAGCTTTTTTAACATTATTAGAACGTAAGTTTTTAGGGTACATTCAGTTACGTAAGGGGCCTAATAAGGTAGGGTATGGGGGTATTTTACAGCCTTTTAGGGATGCTATTAAATTATTTAATAAAGAAGTTTTTATTGTTTATAAGTCTAGATATTTTTTATTTTATATGTGCCCTATTTTATTATTTTTTATAATAATAAGAAATTGATTATTTATTCCTGTAATTACTAATCTTTATTTTATAAATTATTCTATATTGTTAATTATTGTAATTCTTACTATAATAAGATATATATTTATATTAATAGGATGAGCTTCTAATTCTATCTATTCTATAATGGGAGCAATTCGAGCTTTAGCTCAAACTATTTCTTATGAGGTTAGTTTTATTATAATTATTTTAGTATTAATAATTTTAAGAGAAACTTATAGGATTAGAGGGATTATAAAGTGACAGTTATATGTTTGATATGTAGTTATGTTATTGCCATTATTTATTGTATTTTTTATTAGTATTTTAGCTGAATTAAATCGAAGACCTATAGATTTTATTGAGGGGGAATCCGAGTTAGTTTCTGGGTTTAATGTGGAGTATTTTAGTGGTAGATTTGCTTTAATTTTTATAGCTGAATATGGTATAATTATTTTTTTTAGGTATATTTTAGTATTGATATTTATTGGAGTTAATGGGTATGTAAATTTATTTTTTATATTAAATGTAACGGTATCATTAATTATTTTTATGCGTGGGATATTGCCCCGGATACGGTATGATGAATTAATATATTTATGTTGAAAGATTATGTTACCTTTCATTTTAAGATATAGGTTATTAGTTTTAGGTTTTAAGTTTATTTGTATAATTTTAATTTAATTTATGAAAAAAATTAATAGAAAATTAAAATTTCTTTAATATGTTTTCAAAACATAATCTTATACAAGATCATTAATTTTATTTTAATATGAAGTCTCAGAGTGAGTTGGCTGGGGTGAAAAAGATGAAATATCTAAAATATATAATAGATAAAAATTGTCTAATGTATATATAAGGAGATTCAATAGGTTGAGCTCCTGCTCATGTTAGAAGAATAAAATTATTAATGAAAATAAAATATAGAATTTGAGTGAGTGGATAAAATGATAAAGTATTTATAGATGAGGATATTAGAGGAAGAAGGTAGAGGATAATAATTGATATTAGAAGAGCGATTACTCCTCCAAGTTTATTAGGGATAGATCGTAAAATTGCATAGGCAAATAAAAAGTATCATTCAGGTTGAATATGAATAGGAGTAATTATAGGGTTAGCGGGAGTAAAATTGTCAGGATCACTGAAAATATAAGGATATTCTAAAATAATAATTGTTAATAAGAAAGTTATAATAATAAATCCTAAGATATCTTTATAAGAAAAATAAGTGTGGAAAGGAATTTTATAAAGATTTCTATTTGTTCCTAAAGGATTATTTGATCCTGATATATGGAGAAAGTATAGGTGAATAATTACTAGTATGAGAATAATAAATGGGAGGATAAAATGAAGTGAAAAAAATCGATTTAAAGTGGCGTTATTGATTGAGAATCCTCCTCAAATTCATATTACTATTATATTGCCAATATAAGGAATTGTTGAAATTAAGTTAGTAATTACTGTGGCCCCTCAAAATGATATTTGTCCTCATGGAAGAACATATCCTAAAAAAGCAGTAGCTATAGAAATTAGAAAAATAGTGGTTCCAATTATTCAGGTGTGAGTTAAAATAAAAGATTTATAGTATATTCCTCGTCTTATATGAATGTAAATACAAATAAAGAAAAATCTGGCTCCATTAATATGAATATTATGTATTAATCATCCGTTAGAAATATTTTGCATGATATGAATAATTCTATAAAAAGCATAGAGAATGTTCGGGCAATAGTGCATTGATAGAAAAAGACCTCTAATAATTTGAATTCTTAGGAAGAGTCCTAGTAAGGAGCCAAAATTTCATCAGTATGAGATATTAATGGGGGTTGGAAGTTTTAATAATGTTGATTTAATAATGTTAAAAATTTGATTCATATTAATTAATTTAATTTTCGAAGAGTTGATATTTTAATTGAACAAATTTTAATAATAGTAAAAAGTGTTAGAAGTAGGTAAATAATACAAATTAAGGTAATATTTCTATAGGGGTAGGAATAAATATATGAAATATTATTAAATAAATTATTATTTAATAAAAGAGATATGCATGTTTCATTAAAATTATAAGTGAGATAATTGGAGTTAGATTTTATTATAAGTAAGAAAATAAAGATATTAAAAAAAAATCTAAATATTAGGGGTAAATTAATAGTAAATTTAGTTTGATTATTAGAAATTAGGCTAGTAAAATAAAGAAATATAATTAGTATGCCACTAATTATGATTAAGAATAATATAATTGAATATAGGAAATTATATGATCATATTGACATTATAAGACAAATTAATCCTCTATAGATTATTGTTAAAATAAGAATAAAAATAGGGTGAAGATAGTTAGTTATTAAGATGTAGAGAATTATTAAAATAGTAATTACTATAAAAAATTGAATGTAAATAAATTTAATCATAAGAATTAAATTTTATAAGAAAAAATTTAATAGTTTTAAATTAAATAATATAGATTATCTTTAATTTACAAAATTAATATTTTTATTAAACTATAAAACTAAAAATTAAATTTTATTAAAAATATTCAAAAAATAGTTTATTAGAGAACGTTAATTTTGGAGATTAAAGGTATAAATTTCATTATTTTTTTGAATTTAAAATATAATTAAATTTATTAAAAAATTTTTTATGATATGATAATTTATATAATGATTTTTTTTATAGTATTTTTATTATTAGTTTTTATATATAAATATATATTGATTTTATTATTATTAGTAGAATTATTAGTTTTGAATATTTCATTGATGATATTCTTAATATATGGAATAATAGGCTTAGATTTTTATATAATTTATTATTTAGTATTTAGAGTTTGTGAAGGAGTTTTAGGGCTTAGGTTGTTAGTCATAATTGTGCGTTATTATGGGAGAGAGTTATATTATATATTTAATATTAGAAAATTTTAATTATGATAAAATTTGTATTAATAATAATGTGTATAAATTTAATATTAGTAAAAAATTGAATATTAATATTTTATTATAATTTATGTTATTTAATAAGATTTATAGTTATTTTTATGTATATATATAAAGATTTAAAATGAATTTCAATTTCTTTAATATTTAGATCTGATTATTATTCAATTTGATTAATTATTTTAAGTTTATGAATTTTAAGATTAATAATAATATGTATAGATGATTTAAAGATTGTAAAAATAATAATATTTTTATTATTATTATTTTCATTAATTATATTTTTTTTATCAATAGATTTAATTTTATTTTATTTAATATTTGAAATTAGATTGATTCCTACATTTTTCATGATTGTTTATTGGGGGTCTAATTTAGAGCGAGTAAATGCTGCTTATTATTTATTATTATATATATTATTAATTTCTTTTCCTTTATTAGTATATATTTTTAAAATATATTTATATGGGTTAACTTTAAAATTTAGATTAATATTATTGGTCATAGAAATTTATGAGTTTAATTTTTGAGGATATATTGTTATTTATATGGCTTTTTTTATTAAAATGCCTATGTATATTGTTCATGTTTGATTACCTAAGGCTCATGTAGAGGCTCCTGTTTATGGGTCTATGATTTTAGCAGGTGTTTTATTAAAAATAGGAAGATATGGGCTAATTCGATTATTGGAGATTTTTTTTAAAAGTAGATTAAAATATAATTATATTATTTTTAGAGTTGGTATTGTTGGTAGTTTATTAGTAGGGATGGCATGTTTAGTTCAAATTGACATGAAAAGATTAGTAGCTTATTCTTCAGTTGTTCATATAAATTTAATGTTATGTAGAATAATAACATTATTTAATTTAGGATTTTTAAGAAGTTATATTATAATAATTTCCCATGGGTTATGTTCTTCTGGGTTATTTTATATAGTAAATTTGTATTATAGACGTACAAAAAGACGATTATTGATTTTAAATAAAGGGTTGATTAGAAAATTATCAATTTTTATATTATGGTGATTTTTATTATGTGTGTCTAATTTTTCATTTCCATTTTCTGTAAATTTTATTAGAGAAATTTTAATATTAATAACAGTTATGACTTGAGATAATTTTATAATAATTTATTTAATAATAATTTGTTTTTTTAGTAGGGCTTATTCATTATATTTGTTTTCTTATGTTCAGCATGGCGTAGTAAATGATATGGGGGAAATTTATAATAGAGGTAGAATTAAGGAATTTTTAGTGTTAATTATACATTTTTTTCCTTTAGGGATATTTTTATTAAATTTAATTATTTTTATGTAAATTTAAGTAGTTTAATTAAAAACATTAATTTGTGGAGTTAAGAATATAAAACAATAATTTTATCTTAGATAATAATTAATATTTTTTTTTATTTTTTTTTTTTATTATTAATATTTATAATTATATTTATTTTAAGAATAATAATATATATATTAGATTATAGGGTTACTTTAGAATGATTAATAATTAGTGTAAATTCTATAAATATTGAAGTAATGTTATTAATAGATTGAATTTCTTTTTTATTTATTAGTTTTATTATAATAATTTCAGCAATAATTATTTTATATAGATATATATATATGATAGAGAGAAAATTTATAAAACGATTTATTTTTTTAATTATATTATTTGTTTTATCTATAGTTCTAATGATTATTAGACCTAATATTATTAGAATTATATTTGGATGGGATGGGTTAGGGTTAGTTTCTTATTGTTTAATTATTTTTTATCAAAATTATAGGTCATATAATTCTGGGATAGTAACGGTTTTATGTAATCGAGTTGGAGATGTAGGGCTATTAATGGTAATTAGATTGTTAATGATTAAAGGGGGGTGAAATTTAATACTTTATGAAGAGGATAGTAAATTAGTTATATTTATATTATTAGTAGCGGCAATTACAAAAAGAGCACAAATTCCATTTTCTGTTTGATTACCTATAGCTATAGCAGCTCCCACGCCTGTTTCGGCTTTAGTTCATTCTTCTACACTAGTTACAGCAGGGGTTTATTTAATAATTCGATTTAATAAATTGTTAGTAAGGAGGGAACTAAATAGAATTTTATTTTTTTTGTCAGTATTTACAATATTTATATCCGGGTTAATAGCTAATATAGAGATAGATTTAAAAAAAATTATTGCATTATCAACTTTAAGTCAGTTAGGGCTTATAATAATAATTTTAAGATTGAGGTTAGATATAATTGCTTTTTATCATTTATTAGTTCATGCTATTTTTAAGTCAATGTTGTTTATATGTGCTGGAATTATTATCCATTTAATAATAAATAATCAAGATATTCGATTTTTAGGTAATTTAAAGGAAATAATTCCGTTTGTAATAATATGTTTTTTTATTGCAAATTTAGCTTTATGTGGGTTTCCTTTCATAGCTGGATTTTATTCAAAGGATTTTATTATAGAGTTAGTTTATAGAATGAAATTAAATAGATATGTTTTAATTTTTGTTATAATTTCTTTAATATTTACTGTGTCTTATTCTTTTCGATTAATTTATTACATATTTTTTGGGAATGTGAAATTTTATAGATATTTAAATGTAGGAGAGAATATTTTAATGAATATTTCTATATTAATTTTAAGATTATTAAGAATTATTATTGGATCTTTTTTAAATTGATTATTTTTTTTTGATTATTATTTAATTTTTTTAAGATTTGAGATTAAAATATTAACTTTATCAATGTGTATCATGGGGGTAGCAATAGCTATAGTATTAAGTGTAAAATTTTTTTATAATAATTTATATTTAAGATATTATTTAAGTTCAATATGATTTATAAGTTATTTATATGTATGAATTTATTCTCCAGTTAATTTTATAGGGGTAAGAATTTATATTATTGATAAAACTTGAATTGAATTTAAAGGTAAAGATTCATTATTTTATTTAATTAAGCATATAAATAAAAATTTGATATTTAAAGTTTATATAAATGTATTTATTTTTATTTATTTATCATTAATAATTTATTTATTATTTTAATTTGTACTATAAGTATAATAAATAAATAATTAAATATTATTTTTATAATGAAAGTATAATGTTTTTAATAAACTATATTTATTTATTTATTAGAGAGTTAAATGGAAAAATTTAATTTAAATAGCTTATTATAAAGTGTAATATTGAAGATATTAAGAAAATTAGAATTAATTTTTAAATAAATTAAATTTTAATTTTTTATAAAGTTTAATAATAGAGAGATAGAAAAAGATAGGGAAAGGAAGAAATAATATGATTTAATCATAATATATTGAATTAGAAGTTCATTTAGGTTATTTCTTAAATTAATTAGAATAATAAAAATTCAATAAAATTATTAACAATAATTTACCTCTATTTTGGTTTTAATTAATTTTTTTAATTTTTCTTAGTTTTTATTAAAACAAGATTTTAAGTCGAAATTAAATGTAATTATTACTTTAAGAAAAACTGTAGATAGTTTTAGTGATAAGATATATATATGAATTATTCAATTATATAATTTTTAATTGCAAATTAAATGTTATAAAAATTAACTAATATCCTTGTATAGATTTAAATTATAGGGTTCAATCAATAGAATTTTCATTATATTCTAAATAAAGGCCTAGGATTAATAGAAAAAAGAAAATAATTCTATAAATAATTATAGTTAAATTAAGTTTTATAAATGTTAGAATAACTAGAGGGATTAGCAGGGTAATTTCAATATCAAAAATTAGAAAGATTAAACTAATTAGGAAGAATTGAATTCTAAAAGGTAAATGTTGAGAAGAGATTGGGTCAAATCCACATTCAAATGGAGATGATTTTTCTTGGTCTTTAAAGGATTTTTTTGAAATAATAATGTTTAAAGATACTATAAGGAAAGAAATAATTAAAAGAATTATTATGATGATAATAATAGTGTTAATTATTTATATTAAATTAAATTAAATATTTTAATTGGAAATTAAATGTAATGGAGTTATACTATATAAATAATAATTTAAATTAAAATCTTCATCAATAAATAGAAATATATAAAAATAATCATACTACATCGACGAAATGTCAATATCAAGCCGCTGCTTCAAATCCAAAATGATGATTAGAAGAAAAATGAAGGGATATTAATCGTAAATAACAAGAAATTAGAAATAATGTTCCAATGATTACGTGTAGACCATGGAATCCTGTGGCAATAAAGAATGAGGATCCATAGATAGAGTCAGCAATTGTAAATGGAGCTTCGATATATTCAATTAATTGTAAGGAAGTGAAATAGATTCCTAATAGGATAGTTAATAATAATCTTATTATACTTTCTTTTAGGTTATTATTGAGTATGGCATGGTGGGATCATGTAACTGTTAAGCCTGAGGAGATTAAAATAATTGTATTTATTAAAGGAATATCAAATGGATTAAAAGGTTTAATCCCAAGAGGAGGTCATAGTTGGCCAATTTCTATGGATGGGGCTAATGATGAGTGGAAATAAGCTCAAAAGAAAGAAAAAAAAAATAAAATTTCTGAAATAATAAATAGAATTATTCCTAATCGTATACCATTATAGACATTAAGTGTATGAATGCCTTGGAAAGTTGCTTCTCGAATAACGTCTCGTCATCATTGATATATACATAATAAAGTGGCCGGGATGGTGAATAAGAGGAGATAATTTATATTATGAAATCATCTGATTGTTCTAATTAAGTTATTAAAAATTCTAATTGAGATAATAATAGGTCAGGGGCTTAAAGTTACTAGATGAAATGGATGATTATGTTTTGACATAGAATTAGGAGTCTCTTCTATATAAGGTTGATAAGATTGAAAATACGTATGCTTGAATTATGGAAACTGAAATTTCTAAGATAAATAATAAGATTTGGGAGAATAGTAAGATATTTATTATAATAATTCTAGAGATTATTTGCCCTGAGGATCCTAGGAGGGATAAAAGTAAATGACCTGCAATTATATTAGCAGTTAGACGAATAGATAAAGTAATTGGGCGAATAATAAGTCTAATTGATTCAATAATAACTATGAATGGCATAAGTAAGGCAGGAGTCCCTTGTGGGGTTAGGTGAGTTAATAGATTGTTTAAATAATTAATAATTCTATAAATTATTATTCCAAATCATAGTGATAAGGATAGAGATAAGCAAAATCTTATATGACTAGAGGAAGTAAAAATATAAGGAAATAATCCTAAAAAATTATTAAAGAAAATTATTAGTATAAGTCTAATAAAAATAATAAGGTTAGAAAAAGAGTATTTAATGAGGATTTTAAATTCATTAAAAATATAATTAATTATAAGGATTCTAATTATTGTGTTACGTGAAGGAATTAGTCAAAATTGAATGGGGTAGAGTAAGAAGATAGTAGTTATTCTTAATCAGTTTAAAGAAAATATTATTGAAGTTGATGGGTCAAAAATTGAAAAAATATTTATTATCATGTTCAGTTTCAATTAATAAATTTAAAAGATTTTTGGTGAGAACATGGATTAATAATTACGGGCAGGTTTATAAAATAAGTAAGAATGATAATAGTTAATAATGTTCATATAGTAAAGATTAGTATAATTATTCATAGTATTGGTATTATTTGAGGAATAAAAGAATATTATTGACATAATAATTTTAAATTGACAATTTAATGTTATTTTAACTAATTCTTTATGAATCATTAAAAATAGGTTTAAGTATACTATTATCATTTGATTTAAAAAATCAATACTTTTTCAGTCATTTAATGGAAAATAAAGATGTTATGTTAATTAATTGTTAGAAAATATTAATCAATTTTTGAAATTAAAAAAATTAGTTGATTCAATGACAATAGGCATGAATCTATGGTTAGTTCCACAAATTTCTGAACATTGGCCAAAAAATAATCCTGGTCGATTTATTATGAGTATTATTTGATTTAATCGACCTGGAGTAGAATCTATTTTAATTCCTAAGGCAGGGATAGTTCAAGCATGAATTACATCTATAGAAGTAGTTAAGATACGAATAGGGAAGTTAAATGGGAGAATACATCGGTTGTCAACATCTAATAGACGAAATTCGTTAAGTTGAAGTTGATTTGAGGGGATCATGAAAGAATCGAATTCAATATTTAAGAAATCAGAGTATTCATATGTTCAATATCATTGATGCCCGATAGCTTTGATTGAAATTTTATTATTATGTATTTCATCTGTTAAATATAAGATTTTTAATGAGGGAATTGCAATAAAAATTAGGATAAATATAGGGATAATTGTTCAAATTAATTCAATAGCATGACCTTGAAGGAGGTACCGATTAATTATTTTATTATTAATTATTAGAGATATGATAAAAAAAATTAACATAGTAATAAAAATTAGAATAATTATAGTAAAATCATGGAAAAAAATCATTATATCATAAGTTGGGGAGTTGGAGTCTTGTAGTGAAATTAATCAAGTATTAATTTTTAATAAAAGAATAAATCTTTATATATGAAGTTTAAGTTCATTGCACTAGTCTGCCATATTAAATTATGTTTAAATTTATAGGTGAAATTTAGATTGCAGGAATTTCATTGTATCTATGATTTAAGGGAGGGTAGGTATTTTGTCATTCTAAAGATGCATTTAAAAAAAATATATTAATGATTTTTTTTTTTGTGGATAGAGATTCTCAAATAATAAATATTAATAATGTTAAACTTAAAATAGAGATTAAGGATCCAATTGAGGAAATAATATTTCATGATAGAAAGGTATCGGGATAGTCGGAGTAACGTCGAGGTATCCCTCTTAATCCTAAAAAATGTTGTGGAAAGAAGGTTATGTTAACCCCAATAAATATTGAAAAGAATTGAATATTAAGGTAGAAATTATTAAGAGTAAATCCAGTAATTAGAGGGAATCAATGAATAAATCTTGCAATAATAGCAAATACAGCTCCCATAGAAAGAACATAATGGAAATGTGCTACAACATAGTAAGTGTCGTGTAATACAATATCAATGGAAGAGTTGGATAGTATGATTCCTGTTAATCCTCCCCTGGTAAATAAGAAAATAAATCCTATAGCTCATCATAAAGTAGGATTATAATTTATTTTTATTCCATGAAGAGTAGAAACTCAACTAAAAATTTTAATTCCTGTAGGGATGGCAATAATTATAGTAGCGGAGGTAAAGTAGGCTCGTGTGTCTACATCAAGTCCAATAGTAAATATATGATGGGCTCAGACAATAAATCCTAAGAATCCAATAGCAATTATTGCATAAATTATACCTAATGAGCCAAAAGTTTCTTTTTTACCTCTTTCTCTTATAATAATATGTGAAATAAGTCCAAACCCGGGAAGAATAAGAATATAAACTTCAGGATGACCAAAAAATCAAAATAAGTGTTGATAAAGAATGGGATCTCCTCCTCCGGCAGGATCAAAAAAAGAAGTATTTAAATTTCGATCGGTTAGAAGTATGGTAATAGCGCCAGCTAAAACTGGAAGAGATAGAAGAAGAAGAATGGCAGTGATTAGAATTGATCAGACTAGTAAAGGAATTTTGTCTATGGTGAAATTTTTATGATGTATGTTAATAATTGTAGAGATAAAATTAATAGCTCCTAAAATTGAAGATATCCCAGCGATATGAAGAGAAAAAATAGAAAGATCAATAGAGGCTCCTCTATGGAAAATATTTGAGGCTAAAGGAGGATAAATTGTTCATCCTGTACCAACACCAGAATTAATAAATCTTCCTAATAATAGGAGGGTGATAGAAGGAGGTAGTAATCAAAATCTTATATTATTTATACGAGGATAGGCTATATCCGGTGATCCTAGTATTAAAGGGACTAGGAAATTTCCGAATCCTCCAATTATGAAGGGTATAACTATAAAGAAAATTATAATAAAAGCATGTCTGGTAACTAAGGAATTATAAATTTGATCATTGTTAATTAGGGAATTACAGGAACCTAGTTCTAAACGAATAATCATTCTTATAGAAGATCCAATTAATCCAGCTCAAATTGCAAAAATAAAGTACAATATTCCAATATCTTTATGATTTGTTGAGTATAGTCATTTTTTCAT